GCTTAGTATTTCCGGCAATTGCAATGGCTTCTTTATCTCTTTATGTTCAAAAAAACAAGATTTTTTAGATACAACAAGGACAAATCTTATATATATATATATTTTTTTCAAGACTTACTTGGATCATAACACGGATATCTATTTAGTAAAATATGGTATAATATGCGGCTTCCTTCGGGCATAAGCTCTTATGTATGTGTAAACATGATAAATGAATTATAACTATTTTCAAATAGATCGGGATCGGGGAGAATTTCTGAAATGGAAAGTCAATATATCTATATGTATTAGGAAATCATATGAAAGGGATGTTATTATTTTGGATCTAAGAAATTCGATGAATTATCCCTAAAGGTTCACATCATAATAGTGCTGGTTGATGAGAGTTACTTCGGAAACAAAAAAAAGTAAAAAAAAAAAATTATTTTTGTTATTCTCCCAATTCCAATAAAATGCAACTAGGTCTAGTTAGAGTATGAGTTGGCGATCAGAACGTATATGGGTAGAACTTATAGCGGGGTCTCGAAAAACGAGTAATTTCTGTTGGGCCTTTATTCTTTTTTTAGGTTCATTAGGGTTTTTATTGGTTGGAACGTCCAGTTATTTTGGTAGGAATTTTATATCTTTATTTCCTTCTCAGCAAATAATTTTTTTTCCACAAGGTATCGTGATGTCTTTCTATGGGATCGCAGGTCTTTTTATTAGCTCCTATTTGTGGTGCACAATTTCGTGGAATGTAGGTAGTGGTTATGATCGATTCGATATAAAAGAGGGCATAGTGTGTATTTTTCGTTGGGGATTTCCTGGAAAAAATCGTCGCATATTCCTCCGATTCCTTATGAAAGACATTCAGTCCATCAGAATAGAAATTAAAGAGGGTATTTATGCTCGTCGTGTCCTTTATATGGAAATAAAAGGACAAGGAGCCATTCCCTTGACTCGTACTGATGAGAATTTTACTCCACGAGAGATTGAGCAAAAAGCTGCTGAATTGGCCTATTTCTTGCGTGTACCAATTGAAGTATTTTGAAAAAAGGAACTGGAGAATGAATACTTTGCAAGAGATAAAAAACTCAAGAATCATCTTTTTTTCTATAGCATAACTTAACTGAAGTTTCTTCAGAACGCTTACTCGAGCCAAAGCAAACGTATATGAAACAATTCTAAAACTAAATTGTTTATGTCCACAATTTTTTTTATGCGTATGTAAATCCACTTAACTCAATTCAGTAACAAATCTAAATGATAGATTCATCATATATCAAAACAAAACATTTCATCATAAAGTAAAGCATTTTTTTTTCTAAATATTTGATATTTTGATAGAACGGGAGTTCTTTCGTCTCGAAATCCGACTACTATTAATTTGAAGAGGGCTCTTTCTTATTCTATATTCTTTCTAAATTCAAGGACTAACCGCTGTACTGAATCACAAAAAAATCCGGAAATACATCGATGACTTGTAATAGAACTTATGCTTGATAGAAATATTAGTATCATATAGAGTCGACGAATGAGGTGCGTTCATTAATTTAAATTCACAGACGAAAAAATGGCAAAAAAGAAAGTATTAATTTCCCTTCTATATCTTGCATCTATAGTATTTTTGCCTTGGTGGATCTCTCTCTCATTTAATAAAAGTCTGGAATCTTGGTTTACTAATTGGTGGAATACTAGGCAATCCGAAATTTTTTTGAATGATATTCAAGAAAAGAGTATTCTAAAAGAATTCATAGACTTAGAGGAACTCTTACGTTTGGACGAAATGATAAAGGAATACCCGGAAACACATTTACAAAAGCCTCGCATCGAAATCTACAAAGAAACGATCCAATTGATCAAGATGCACAACGAGGATCGCATCCATACAATTTTACACTTCTCGACAAATATAATCTGTTTCGGTATTCTAAGTGGTTATTCTATTCTAGGTAATGAAGAACTTGTTATTCTTAACTCTTGGTTTCAAGAATTCCTATACAACTTAAGCGACACAATAAAAGCTTTTTCTATTCTTTTATTAACTGATTTATGTATAGGATTCCATTCGCCCCACGGTTGGGAATTAATGATTGGCTCTGTCTACAAAGATTTTGGATTTGCTCATAATGATCAAATTATATCCGGTCTTGTTTCTACTTTTCCAGTCATTTTAGATACAATTTTTAAATATTGGATCTTTCGTTATTTAAATCGTGTATCTCCTTCACTTGTAGTGATTTATCATTCAATGAATGACTGAAAAGTGATCGAACGATCCAATTATAATATTTGTTACTTTGTACATAAGCAAAACATTCAAAATTGTACTTACTACCCATCCAAGGGATTCCTCCAATATTCCAGTAAAATTATTTTTATTTAATATTTAAGTAAATAGCAAAATTATAGATAGGGAACTATAGTAGCGACCTACCTAATTTTATTGTAGAAATTTTCGGGATCAATGATTGGACCATGCAAACTAAAAATACCTTTTCTTGGATAAAGAAAGAGATTA